GAGGAGTTTTATTCTTGCTTGTTCGTTCATTATTTTACTTGCTCTATATGTAAGTTTGTGCGTGATTATTTCGCTGGTTCTAAATGGTCTGGTGGTTTGTGTGGTTGATTTAATTCTCATTAGTTATTGTTATTGGTCAAGGATTCTTGTAATTAGTGATGTATTTTTAGTTTCGGTTAAATTTTGTGCCAGCAGCCGCGGTTATACCTTGGATGCAGTTGAACGTGTTTGGTTTATGGTAGTTTTATGTTTTAATTGTTAGGTTGTATTTTGGGAGGTTGGCTGGGTGAAATTTTTATTTTTGTTTGATTTTCCTTTTATTTTGTTTGGAGGCTATGAAATTCTTTTTTTAGACTAGGATTAGATACCCTATTATTTTTGAATGTTAATTTTTGTGCTTGAGTAGTATTAGGTATGTTCTTGAAACTTAAAGAATTTGGCGGTATCTTATTCCGTTCAGAGGAATCTGTCTCGTTATCGATAGTCCGCGTTGGACCTTACTTGGTTGCTATGGTTTGTATACCGCCGTTTATTGATTATGCTTTTAGGGTTTGTTAATTTTCTGGTTTCTTTATTTTGATTTATTTCAGGTCAAGGTGCAGCTTGTTTCTAAGTGTTATTGATGGGTTACAATGTTCTTTGTTGTTTGGATTGCTGATTGAATTATTGGTATGAAATTGGATTTGATTGTAATGTCTTGAAGATTGTTTTCGTGATATAGGTTCTAAGATATGTACACATCGCCCGTCGCTCTCGTTTGTTGTTAATGAGATAAGTCGTAACAAAGTGGTTGTACCGGAAGGTGTGGCTGGAGTGATTTACAGGCCATTTCTGTTAGTTGAGGTTTCATTTACGCTGAATTTTTTGTCGTGCGATTCGGCATGGTCTGATTTATTGATTGTCTTGTTGTTTAGGTTTAATGTTGTTTTATGGTTGTTTGTTAGTAAAATATTATTTTGTTGTTGTATTTTCTTTTGATTTAATTTTTTTTACAATAGATTACTTGTACTGTGAGGGGTCGATTTATTTTGTTTTTGGAAGCAGTCTTGTTTTGTCGTACCTTGTGTATCAGGGCTCATTGAATTTTATTATTTATTTTTGTTTCCCGATTTTAGAGGAGTTAGTGGTTTATTTTAGTTACTGTTTCATTAGTATTAATAATAGGCTGTTGGTAGTGAAATGTTATCCGTTTTTAGTGGTTTCTGGTTTTTCAAGAAATGAATTTAATTCATGCGTCTTGTTTAGATTTTTATTGTTTTATATTTGTCTTTATTGTACGTTAAGATTAGGGGGGATTAGCTCCTTGTTTTATTTTTATAATTTTTGTTTATATTTAGTTTTGTGGATTTTATAGTGATTTTCAATTTGATTATGTTAAAATTTTATTGTGCTCTTTTGTTATTTTGGTTTATTTAATTGTTTATTGGAATGTTTTCTTTGTTTTTTATTGGATTGTAATTATTGTGGGATTAGTAAATTTGTTTGTTGTGTTGTTTGTATTTGTGT